TACAATACTATTCATTGAGAATCTCAATTTTGAATGATACTTATTTCGTATGAGCCAATAGGATGAACTGAAAAAGGTCTGCATCATTAACTATGTAAGATACATATCAACATCAATTATATATCCGGCTCCGCAAAATAAAAAGTACGATCAAAGAAATGAAGAATATAGAAATACCAAAAAAAAATACAAAAAAACGGACCGGATTTTTTTGTAATATATCTGAGATGAATTTTTACTATTCCCAACCTCTGAATTCGCCTAGATTCAACTTTTTGGTCTTTCAACCAACAAATTAAACCATTTGAATATTGTTGAAATATTAACTTTTTAGAGCGCAGAAAAAAGCGAAACAAAATCGAATAATTCATTTACATACTTTATATACCTAGAATATACATCTATTCTTTCTTCATCTAGAAAGAGAATATCTGTGGACACCTAGATAAATTATGTATGATAATCAAGACCACTAATAAATATATATTATATCTATTCCCAAAATTCATTAAAATGAATATGGGAATAGATACTCATACAAATGAATCGCCGGGAACCAGATTTGAACTGGTGACACGAGGATTTTCAGTCCTCTGCTCTACCGGCTGAGCTATCCCGACCATTCTTGAGGCACTATCCTCATTTTAAGAAATTAGTTGAGTCTATGTCAACTAAAAAAAAAAAGAGGATATAGGATAAAAAATTAGAGAATAATAGGGGCTTTTGGGGATAGAGGGACTTGAACCCTCACGATTTCTAAAGTCGACGGATTTTCCTCTTACTAAAAATTTCATTGGTGTCGGTATTGACATGTAGAATGGGACTCTATCTTTATTCTCGTCTGATTAATCATTTCTTCAAAAGATCCATCAGACTATGTTGGAGTGACTGATTTGATCAATGAATATTACATTTTTTCTTCAAGTTGGAATTCATTTGATTCACATCTTTTGTGATCGAAATCGAATCGAAATATTTCCAAAAATAAGTTTGTAATTTTCATTAATCAACTGAAATAGTATTTCAGTAAATATATATAAACATATATATGTTTATCCTTGATCCTTTCTGGAATTTTTATAGAAGGATTCATTTCCTACTGCGAAAGGAAATGTTAATGTTGTCAACTCCATTTGTTAGAACAGCTTCCATTGAGTCTCTGCACCTATCCAATTTTAACTTTCTGAACTTTTATTTTTTTGTTTTCGGAAAGCAGGATTTGGCTCAGGATTGCCCATTGTGAATTCCAGGGTTTCTCTGAATTTGAAAGTTTTCACTTGGTAAGTTTCCATACCAAGGCTCAATCCAATTAAGTCCGTAGCGTCTACCTATTTCGCCATATCCCCCCTTTTTTTCTTTGAGATTGGGATCTCATTAGGATGTTTTTTCATTTGTATTATGAGAATGTAATACCTATTCCCATTTTGAAAAAAAAAAAAAAAGTTTCCTTCTATCATTGTTTAATTGATTTTCTTTCATCTATATTGGATAGCCATATTTGGTCGAATCATAAATGATTCTATTATCTCTGTATTCGCAATTCAATATAGATAGATATATACCACATATCTATCTCTTTTTTATCTCCCCCCTTCTATCATTTTTTGATAGAATTTGGAATACTCGAACGTTCGATTCTTTTTTCCTTAGAGTGGACAGATACCGACCCTATAATAATAATTCTAATCTAATATAAAAACTAAAAGCAAAAATCCATTTATTAATATTAATTTCGAATTCGATAGAAATATCGAATTTCTAATTACTTATTTATATATTTCAAATTAATTTCTTTTGATAATCCATCCAATTTTTTAGAATTCTAATGTAGAATTCTATTCTATAACATTATATTAATTATATTATTTATTTTATTAAAATATTAATTAAATTTTTTTATTATATAAATATATATTATTTAATATTTTAATATAAATTACTTTGTCCTGTAATCTCATTATTCATTATAATAAGAATATTATAATATTCTTTTCAATTTGAAATCTAATCTACTATGACTAATATTAGTCATTATTTCAAAGATTGAAATAAATATTTGTATTTGAAATAGTATTTTACATATCTATTATTTTTAGATTAGATTTATACATATTTAAAATAGAAGGTATTCTAGTTCTAGAATTCTTATTATTAATTCAATTAATATAATATATAATAATATATTATAGAAAAAATTGATTATTAAATAATAGATCATAAAATAGAAGAGATATAATAAATAAGAATTATGTGTTAGATGTAAATATTTGATTTATTATTTAATATATATATTATAAATATTTCTTTATCTCTTATATTTATTTGAATTTTTAGAGATGAAAACTATGTTATGAAATGAAGAGCTAATAAATATAAATAAACAATTAATAAGTAATATACCCGTAGTTTATGAAAGAATTCATATGCATACACAATTTGTGTTATGTGAGCCCGCTTAGCTCAGAGGTTAGAGCATCGCATTTGTAATGCGATGGTCATC